AGAAAATAGTTTAGTTTAGAATTCTGGCTTTGGGAGCCAGGGGTGAGAGTTAAAATCTCTCTTTTCTGGGCGCTAGGGAGGAGTTTAACCTCCGATCTTCGGATTACAAGACCGATGCTTTTAGGCTAAGCTACTAGGGCAAGCTCATTCTAGTGCTTTATTTTCCAGTCATCCTGCTAGTGGAATGAAGATGAGGAATAGTGCGAAATATAGGACGGATGCGATTTGTCCGATAATGATGAATGGGTGTTCTACTGGTATGCCTCCAATTCATGTTAAAATAACTATGTCTGCTACTAGGGTTCAGAAGAGAAATTGGGTGATTGGACGGAATGTAAGTCCTCGTTGTTTTGAGGTGTGTAATAGTGGAACCACTATTAATACTAGGATAGAAAATAGTAGTGCGAGGACACCTCCAAGCTTGTTTGGGATTGATCGCAGGATGGCGTATGCAAATAGGAAATATCATTCTGGTTTAATATGGGGTGGAGTAACTAAGGGGTTTGCGGGAGTGAAGTTTTCTGGATCTCCTAGCAGGTTAGGAGAGAATAGTGCTAGTGAGGTGAGGGCTAATAATATAATTACGAATCCAAGAATGTCCTTGTATACGAAGTATGGGTGGAATGGGATTTTGTCTGCGTCTGAGTTTAAGCCAACTGGGTTGTTTGATCCTGTTTCGTGGAGGAAGAGGAGGTGAAGAATGGTTGCGGCGGCAATAATAAATGGTAGGAGGAAGTGGAATGCGAAAAATCGTGTGAGTGTTGCATTGTCTACTGAAAACCCCCCTCAGATTCATTGGACCAGGGTGTCCCCTATGTAAGGTACGGCGGATAATAGGTTTGTAATTACTGTGGCGCCTCAGAAGGATATTTGTCCCCATGGGAGAACATAACCGACGAAGGCTGTCATTATGACTAGTAGTAGAAGGACTACTCCAATGTTTCAGGTTTCTTTGTACAGGTAGGATCCATAGTATAGGCCTCGGGCAATGTGTATATAAATGCAGATAAAAAAGAATGATGCTCCATTAGCATGAATATTACGGATTAATCATCCATAGTTTACGTCTCGGCAGATATGGGTTACTGATGAGAATGCAGTTGAGATGTCTGAGGTGTAGTGCATGGCTAGGAATAGTCCGGTTAGGATTTGAGTGATTAAGCATAACCCTAAAAGGGACCCAAAGTTTCATCAAACTGAGATGTTTGATGGTGCTGGTAGGTCAACTAGTGCGTCGTTAGCAATTTTAATCAGGGGATGTGTTTTTCGTAGGCTTGCCATTAGGGTTCTTGTAGTTGAATAACAACGGTGGTTCTTCAAGTCATTGGTCTCGGTTAAAGTCTGAGCAAGAATTATGACCTATTTTATGTTTTTGTTATTAATAGCTTTGGTCGTAGGTTTGGTTGCTGTTGCTTCTAATCCTACACCTTATTTTGCAGCTCTTGGTTTGGTAGTTGCGGCTGGGGTTGGGTGCGGGGTTTTGGTTGGTCACGGGGGTTCTTTTTTATCGCTGGTTCTCTTTTTGATTTATTTAGGGGGGATGCTTGTGGTTTTTGCTTATTCAGCAGCTTTGGCTGCTGAGCCTTTTCCAGAGGCTTGGGGGAGTCGTTCTGTGTTGGGTTACGTTTTGGTTTATTTATTAGGGGTTGGTTTAGCGGCGGGGACTTTTTGAGGGGGTTGATATGAGGGCTCTTGGGTGGTTGTAGATGGATTGAAGGAGTTTTCTGTTTTGCGTGGTGATATTAGTGGCGTGGCTGTTATATATTCGTCTGGTGGGGGAATGTTGGTTATTTGTGCTTGGGTGTTGCTTTTAACTTTACTTGTTGTGCTGGAGCTTACTCGTGGTCTGAGTCGTGGGACTCTTCGTGCGGTTTAAAGAAGGACTGGGATGGCGGCTAGGATTAGGGTGAGGAGAAAGATAGTTAGATATGTTTTAATTATTCCTCGTGTAGTATCGTTTGTAATTTTTGCTATAATTGTTTGTGTTAGTGCCAGGCCTTTAGGCCCGATAGCTTCAAGTCATGTTTTGTCTAGTTGGGTGGCGGCTGATTGTCCTAGAGTAAGTTTAAGTTTTGGGAGGAGTCGGTGGGTGATTATGGGGAAGAATCCAAGTATATTTGAAAAGTGGTGTGGGAGGGCTATTGGGGTAATTTTTACTTGTTTGCTGGTTAGGTTGGCTAGTTCTATGGCTGTTAGTAGGCCTAGGATGGTTACTGCGAGGGCTGCTGTTTTAAGGGTGGCGGGTATGGTTATAACTGGTGTTTTTATAGGTAGGAAGTTGTATGTAATGATGAACCCTGCAATAATGCTTCCTCAGGCAAGTCGTTTGATGGAGTTAATCACTAGTGGGTCGTTTTCGTTAATCGGAGATAAGGGTAGGAATCGTGGGGTTCCTATGGTCACGAAATATACTAATCGGAAGCTGTAAACTGCAGTGAATGATGTGGCGATCAGTGTAAGGGTTAGGGCTCAGGCGTTGAGGTAGGAGGTGTTTAGGGCTTCGATAATTGCGTCTTTTGAGAAGAAGCCTGCTAAGAATGGGGTTCCTGTTAGGGCTAGGCTACCAATTATGAAATAGGATGAGGTGGCGGGTATGATATTAAATAGGCCTCCTATCTTTCGGATATCTTGTTCGTCGTTTAGGCTATGAATAATTGATCCGGAGCATAAGAATAGTATGGCCTTGAAGAAGGCATGTGTACAGATGTGAAGGAATGCTAATTGTGGTTGGTTTAGTCCGATGGTGACTATTATTAATCCTAGCTGACTGGATGTTGAGAAGGCTACAATTTTTTTGATATCATTTTGGGTTAGGGCGCAGGTAGCTGTGAATAGTGAGGTTAATGCTCCTAAGCAGAGGCAGGTCGTTAGGGCCAGTGGATTATTTTCTATGAGGGGGTGGAGGCGGATTAGAAGGAAGATCCCTGCAACAACTATGGTGCTCGAATGGAGTAGGGCAGATACTGGTGTAGGACCTTCTATGGCGGATGGAAGTCAGGGGTGGAGACCAAATTGGGCTGATTTTCCTGTTGCTGCTAGGATAAGTCCTGCTAGGGGGATTGTTATATCAAAGTTTTTTGATAGTGTAAAGATTTGTTGAATTTCTCAAGAGTTCAGGTTTGTTGCAAATCAGGCTATAGTTATGATTAGACCGATGTCTCCTACTCGGTTGTAGATGACGGCTTGAAGTGCTGCTGTGTTGGCGTCTGCTCGTCCATGTCATCATCCGATGAGCAGGAATGATATAATTCCTACCCCCTCTCAGCCAATAAATAATTGGAATATATTGTTGGCTGTAACTAGAATAATTATGGCTACTAAGAATGTTAATAAATACTTAAAAAACTGGTTGATGCTGGGGTCGGAGTGCATATATCATAGTGCAAATTCTAGGATCGATCAGGTGACGTATAGGGCGATTGGAATAAAGATTAGGGAGTAGTGGTCGAATTTAAGGCTGATGTTGATATCAAATGTTTGAGTATTTATTCAGTGTCAGTTTGTGATGATGCCTTCTGTTTTTAGGTCTAAGAAGATTATGAGTGGGAGGAGGCTAATAAAAAATGCGGAGCTTACGGCAATTTTAGTTATCTCTGCTAGTTTAGATTCTTGTTGATTAGGGTCTAGTGTGGTAAGTAAGGGATATATTAAGATAAAAAAGATTAGGAGAAGTGATGAGTGTATAATTAATGTCATTTTAGCTTCCACTTGGATTTGCACCAAGAGTTTTTGGTTCCTAAGACCAACGGATGAGCTGTTATCCTTTGAAAGCGCAAGGAAGCCATGGATTTTAACCATGGTGCATAAGGATTAGCAGTACTTACTAATTTCTGTTCTTCCTTGGTGAGTAAGGGGATTTTAACCCCTATTTTTAGAATCACAATCTAATATTTTGATTAAACTATACTTACAATGGCATCATCCTCATATGAGTTCGGGTTTTGTCACTAGTAGGATAACTGGGATTAGGTGTAGGGTTATTAATAGATGTTCTCGGGTGTGGAATGGTTGGAGTCCTGCGATGTGGTTAGGTACTTGACCTCGTTGTGATATCAGGAATATATATAGGGAGTAGCCAGCTGTGATGAGTGTTCCTAGCCCTGTAAGTAAAATTGTTCATGGAGATCAGCTGAAGAGGGTTGTAATGATTATAAGTTCTCCTATTAGATTAGGTAGAGGGGGAAGTGCCAGGTTGGCTAAGTTTGCTAGAAATCATCAGGTTGCGGTTAGTGGAAAAATTACTTGTAGTCCTCGGGCAAGAATTATTGTCCGACTGTGGGTTCGTTCGTATGCTGTGTTGGCCAGGCAGAATAGTGCTGAGGATACTAGTCCGTGAGCGATCATTAAAATGATTGCTCCTGAAAATCCTCATGGGGTTTGGATTAAGATCCCTCCTGCTACTAGTCCTATGTGACTTACAGATGAGTAGGCAATTAGTGATTTTAAGTCTGTTTGTCGGAGGCAGATTGATCCGGTCATGATGATTCCTCAGAGGGCTAAGATAATAAATGGGTAGGCTAGTTCTTTTGATAGTGGATCAAGTATTACTATTATTCGTATTATTCCGTATCCTCCAAGTTTGAGTAGGACTGCTGCTAGTACTATGGATCCTGCTACTGGGGCCTCTACGTGCGCTTTTGGTAATCATAGGTGGACTCCATATAATGGTATTTTGACTAGAAATGCGATTAGGCAGCCGGCCCATCAGATTGTATGTCCCCAAGAATTAAGTTGAAGGGGTTGTGAATATTGTAATACTAGTATTGATAGTGTTCCTGTGGATTGCTGGAGGAGGAGTAAGGCAACTAGAAGGGGGAGTGACCCTGCTAGGGTATAAAATAGGAAATAGGTTCCTGCATTTAGTCGTTCAGTTTGGTTACCTCACCGGGTGATAATAATAAGAGTTGGGATAAGTGTGGCTTCAAATATGATATAGAATATAATGATTTCTGTGGCGCCGAATGCCATAATTAGAAAAGTTTGTAGTGAGGCAAGGAGTGAGATATATGAGCGTTGTCGGCTAATTGGTTCGGGGTTGATGTGGTTTTGGCTGGCTAGAATTATCAGTGGGAGTAGTCAGCATGTAAGTACTAGGAGGGGGGTTGATAGGGGGTCGGTAGCTAGGTATGTGTTGGAGGAGGTTCATCCGGTTTCTGATGTTCATTTTAGTCAAGTTAGACTAATGAAGGCGATTAGAAGGCTATGTGCAGTTGTGGTTGTTCATAGTCATTTGGGGGAGGTTAATCAAATTGTTGGGAATAGCATGAATGTGGGAATTAATACTTTTAGCATTGTAAGAGGTTAAGGTTTTGTAGGCGATCGGTTCCGTGGGTACGGGCAGTAGCTACTAGTAATGCTAGGCCGGTGCTAGCTTCACAGGCAGAGAAGGCTAGAAGTAGTATGGGGGCTGTTGAGAACCCCGTGGATTCAAATTGTAATGCTCATAGGGCTAGTGCAATAAATAGGGATAATATTATTCCTTCTAAACATAGGAGCGCGGAGAGTAGGTGGGTGCGGTGAAATGCTAATCCCATTAGTCCTAGGATGAATGCTGAGCTAAAGCTAAAATGTACGGGTGTCATAAGGGGGTCGTGGAATTAAACCACGGTTTTCTGAGTCGAAATCAGAGGTCTTGTTTTGGACTAACCCCCTATTCTGCTCATTCTAGGCCGCCTTGGGTTCATTCATAAATTAGACCCAGGGTTAGTAGGATTAGGACTGTTGTGGCTCAGAAGAATGTTCCGGTTGGGTTGTGGAGCTGATCTCCTCAGGGTAGGGGGAGAAGGAGAGCAATTTCTAGGTCGAATAGGAGAAATAGGATTGCTACTAGGAAGAAACGCAGGGAAAATGGTAGTCGGGCAGACCCTAAGGGGTCGAATCCACATTCGTAGGGTGATAATTTTTCTGCATCTGGGTTTATTTGGGGCAATCAGAAGGATACGATTGCCAGAATTGAGGATAGGGCTATTGTAATAACTAGGATTGTTGTAACTAGGTTCATTATCTTTCCTTGGGGTTTAACCAAGACTGTGTGATTGGAAGTCACTTGTACTAGCTTTAATACTAGAAAGATATGAGCCTCATCAATAGATGGATACGTAGAGGAATAGTCATACTACGTCAACAAAGTGTCAGTATCAGGCAGCAGCTTCAAAGCCAAAGTGGTGTTCGGATGTGAAGTGATATTGGATTTGGCGTAGTAGACATACTGCCAGGAAGGTAGATCCAATAATGACGTGTAGTCCGTGGAATCCTGTGGCTACGAAGAATGTTGAGCCGTAAACTCCATCTGCGATTGTAAATGGTGCTTCGTAATATTCTATGGCTTGGAGGGCAGTGAAATAAAGCCCTAGAAGAATGGTTAACGCTAAGGATTGGATAGCTTGTTTTCGCTCTCCTTCTATAATACTATGGTGGGCTCATGTTACTGTGACTCCTGATGCTAGTAGTACGGCTGTATTGAGGAGTGGAACTTCGAACGGGTCTAATGGGGTAATTCCTGTGGGGGGTCAGCATCCTCCTAGTTCTGGTGTGGGTGCTAAGCTTGAGTGATAGAAGGCTCAGAAGAATCCGAGGAAAAAGAATACTTCGGAGGTGATGAATAGGATTATTCCGTACCGTAGTCCTTTTTGTACAGGGGGTGTGTGATGGCCTTGGAAGGTTCCTTCTCGAATAATATCACGTCATCACTGGTATATGGTAAGAAGTAGGAGGATTATTCCTAAGGTTATTAGTGTTGTTGAGTGGAAGTGAAATCAGATTGCTAAGCCGGATGTTATTAGTAGAGCAGCGATGGCTCCGGTTAGTGGTCATGGGCTTGGATCAACTATATGATAGGCATGTGCTTGGTGGGCCATTAGACGTTTTCTTGGAGGTATAGACTTAAAAGGAGTACGAATACATAAGCTTGGATTATTGCTACTGCGACTTCTAGTAGTGTAAGCAGGAAAAGTACGGTAGCAGTTAGGATTGCTACTGTAGGTATTATTGGCAGGAGAACGAATACAGCTGTGGCAATGAGTTGAATTAACAGATGGCCTGCGGTTAGGTTAGCTGTGAGTCGAACTCCTAGGGCTAATGGTCGGATAAATAGGCTAATTGTTTCAATAATAATAAGTACTGGGATCAGTGGGATAGGTGTACCTTCTGGCAGCAGGTGGCCTAAAGCGACTGTTGGTTGATTTCGCATGCCAATAATTACTGTGGCAAGTCAGAGTGGTACAGCGAATCCTATATTTAGTGATAGTTGTGTTGTGGGTGTGAAAGTATATGGTAATAGGCCTAGTATGTTAATGGTGATTAGAAAGACTATTAGCGAGACCAGTAGGAGTGCTCATTTATGTCCTCCTATATTTAGGGGCAGTATCAGTTGATTGGTAAATCGGTTAATAAGTCACCCTTGAACTGTAATAAGTCGGTTGTTGATTCATCGGGATGATGGGGTTGGATAGAGTACTCAGGGCAGTGTAATTGCAATAGCAATTAATGGAATGCCCAGATATAGTGGGCTTGCGAATTGGTCGAAGAAGCTTACTATCATGGTCAGTCTCAGGATTCAGTTTTGTGCTTTTCGGCACTTACTGGGGTCGGTTCATTTGGTGAAATATGATTTAAGATTTTAGTTGGGATGATGGTTAAAAAGATTAGTCAGGAAAATATTAAAATTGCAAGTCAAGGGTTTGGGTTTAATTGTGGCATTTCACTAGAGGTGGTCGGGAATCACCAATCTTTGGCTTAAAAGGCCAATGCTTTGCCCAATATTTAGCTTCCTAGCGAGGCGTCTTCTAACATGAGTGAGGATCAGTTTTCAAAGTGTTCCAGTGGGACGGCTTCAACTACAATTGGTATAAAGCTGTGGTTAGCTCCGCAGATCTCAGAGCATTGTCCATAGAACACGCCTGGGCGTGAGGCAATAAAGGCGGTTTGATTTAGTCGTCCTGGGACCGCGTCTATTTTTATGCCTAAGGATGGGACAGCTCAGGAGTGCAGTACGTCTTCAGCTGATACTAGAACACGGATTGGAGATTCTATTGGGATGACTATTCGATGGTCTGTTTCTAAAAGTCGGAACTGTCCTGGGGTAAGGTCCTGTGTTGGGACCATATAGGAGTCAAAGCCCAGGTTTTCGTAATCTGTATATTCGTAGCTTCAGTACCATTGGTGCCCTATTGCTTTAATTGTTAAATGGGGGTCGTTAATTTCATCTATAAGATATAAGATTCGTAAGGAGGGCAGGGCAATTAAGACTAAAATAACAGCTGGTAGAATGGTTCATACAATTTCGATTTCTTGGGAGTCTAAAATATATTTGTTAGTGAGTTTAGTTGAGACTATTGCAATGATAATATATAGTACTAAGGTACTAATTAGGAATACGATTATTAATGCATGGTCGTGAAAGTGAAGAAGTTCTTCTATAACGGGTGATGCCGCATCTTGGAATCCTAATTGTGTTGGATGTGCCATTAAGCCTTGGGCTTAAGACATGCAGGGATTTAACCTACAATTTCACCTTGACAAGGTGGTGTAATTTGCATTTTACTAATGTCTTGAAGGAAGTGACAGAGTGGTTATGTGGCTGGCTTGAAACCAGCATACGGGGGTTCGATTCCTTCCTTTCTCGTTAGTTTGATTGAATTTGAACGAATGCTGGTTCTTCGTATGTGTGGTAAGGAGGAGGGCAGCCGTGAAGTCACTCTACGTTTGTTGAAGTTAGTTCTACAGATAATACTTCTCGTTTAGCGGCGAAGGCTTCTCATAGGATAAACAGGAATATGATTACTGCTACTAAAGAAATTAATGATCCGATGGATGATACTGTATTTCACAGGGCATAGGCGTCTGGGTAGTCGGAATATCGTCGTGGTATACCTGCTAATCCTAGGAAGTGTTGTGGGAAGAATGTGAGGTTAACCCCAATAAATATTACTCCGAAGTGGATTTTCGTTCAGGCACTGTGTAGGGTGTATCCGGTTAATAGAGGGAATCAGTGTACAAAGGCTGCTATGATAGCAAATACAGCGCCTATTGATAGGACATAGTGGAAATGTGCGACTACATAATATGTATCGTGAAGGACAATGTCAAGTGATGAGTTGGATAGGACAATTCCTGTAAGTCCCCCCACTGTGAATAGGAAAATGAATCCAAGAGCTCATAGTATGGGGGTTTCTCATTTAATTGACCCCCCGTGAAGAGTGGCCAGTCAGCTAAATACTTTTACACCTGTTGGGATGGCAATAATTATTGTTGCAGATGTAAAGTATGCGCGGGTGTCTACATCCATTCCAACAGTGAACATATGGTGGGCCCATACAATGAAACCTAAAAGGCCAATAGCCATTATAGCTCAAACCATTCCCATGTAACCGAATGGTTCTTTTTTACCAGAGTAGTAGGCTACGACATGAGAGATAATTCCGAACCCTGGAAGAATGAGAATGTATACTTCTGGGTGTCCAAAGAATCAGAATAGGTGTTGATATAGAATTGGGTCTCCTCCACCCGCTGGGTCAAAGAATGTGGTGTTAAGGTTTCGGTCTGTTAGAAGTATTGTAATCCCAGCGGCTAGAACTGGCAATGATAGGAGTAGTAGTACGGCGGTTACGAGTACGGATCAAACAAATAAAGGTGTTTGATATTGGGAAATAGCTGGGGGTTTTATGTTAATTGTCGTAGTAATAAAGTTAATTGCCCCCAGAATTGATGAAACACCTGCTAAGTGGAGTGAAAAGATTGTTAGATCTACTGATGCTCCTGCGTGAGCTAGGTTGCCTGCAAGAGGCGGATAAACTGTTCATCCTGTCCCAGCTCCAGCTTCAACGCCGGAAGAGGCTAGTAGAAGAAGAAATGATGGGGGTAGTAGTCAAAAGCTTATGTTATTTATACGTGGGAACGCCATGTCTGGGGCTCCAATTATTAGTGGTACAAGCCAGTTTCCAAATCCTCCAATGAGAATGGGTATTACTATAAAGAAGATTATTACGAAGGCGTGAGCAGTGACGATAACATTATAAATTTGGTCATCACCTAGAAGCGATCCGGGTTGGCTTAGTTCAGCCCGGATAAGAAGGCTTAAGGCGGTTCCTACTATTCCGGCTCAGGCACCAAATACAAGATAAAGGGTACCAATGTCTTTGTGATTAGTAGAGAAGAATCAGCGCGTGATTGCCACAGGTAAGGTGGCCGAGTGTCTAGGCGGTGGGTTGTAGCCCCGAAGACAGAGGTTTAAGTCCTCTTCTTACCAGTAGCCTCGTGGTGAAGAGCACATTGGATTGCAAATCCAAAGGCGTAGACGACAGTCTGCCGGGGCTTTTCCCGCCTTGTCGAGTTTCAAACGGCGGGAAAAGTAGATGGATGCTCGCTGGTTTGAGCGCTTAGCTGTTAACTAAGATTTTGTAGGATCGAGGCCTTCCTATCTAGTAAGGCCTTAGTTTAGTAAAAATGTCTGATTTGCAATCAGGAGATGCAAGTTAATTTCTTGTAGGTCTTAGTCAGGGGCTAGAAGACTTTCACTTCTATTTAAAGCTTTGAAGGCTTTTGGTTTGAGTATTATCCTAAGTCCCTAGGTGGTTAGCATTAAGATGGTTGGGGTTATTGGTAATAGGCCTAAGGCAGACGTAATGAACAGGGATAGTGGTAGGGAGGTTTGGGTTGTTTTGGTTCGTCAGGGGGTGATTGAGTTGGTTGTAGCGGGGGAGATGGTTAATGTTATTGTGTAGCATAGTCGTAGGTAGAAGTATAGACTAATTAGGGCGGTTAGGGCCATGATTGTGGCGATGATTGGGAGGTCTTGTTTTGTTAGCTCCTGTAGAATTAATCATTTTGGTATAAATCCCGTGAGTGGTGGTAAGCCTCCTAATGAGAGTAGGACCAGGGCGGTTGTTGATGCTAGAACTGGATTTTTTGATCAGGTTGTTGCGAGGGTATTTATTTTAGTGGTGGTTAGTGTTTTGAGGGTGAGGAATGCTGCGGAGGTTATAATGATGTATGTTCCTAGTGCAATTATGGTTAGTTGTGGGGCATATTGAATGATAATGATTATTCATCCTATGTGTGCGATCGAAGAGTAGGCTAGGATTTTTCGTAGTTGGGTTTGGTTTAGTCCTCCTCATCCTCCTACTAGTGCGGATAAAATTCCTAGCATTGTTAAGAGTGAGGGGTTGACGTTTTGTGCTGTTTGAATGATAAGTGCGAGAGGGGCAAGTTTTTGTCATGTGGATAAAATTAGTCCTGTTAATAGATCTAGTCCTTGTAGTACTTCTGGTATTCAAAAGTGTATTGGTGCAAGTCCAATTTTGAGGGCTAAGGCGGTTATAAATATTGTGCTGGCGATAGGGCTTGATAGGTCGTTGATGTTTCATTCTCCTGTTATTCAAGCATTTGTTGTACTTGCGAACAAGATTATTGCTGCTGCGGTGGCTTGGGTTAGGAAATATTTTGTTGTTGCTTCTACTGCACGGGGGTGGTGGTGTTGTGCTATTAGGGGGGTGATTGCTAGGGTATTAATTTCTAAGCCCATTCAGGCTAATAGTCAGTGGGAGCTGGCAAAGGTTAGGGTGGTTCCTAGTCCCAGGCTGGATAATAGGATTGCAAGTACGTATGGGTTCATTGGCGGAGGAGGGACTCTAACCGTCATGTTCGGGGTATGGGCCCGAAAGCTTTATTAGCTGACCCCGTCTTAGGAAGTGGTGTAAAGGAAGCACCGAGAGTTTTGATCTCTTGAGTATGGGTTCAATTCCCTTCTTTCTAGGAACTGAGGGGGTTTTAACCCCTATAAATCACTCTATCAAAGTGGTCCTTGGGCATTCAGGCACAGTTCCTTGTTTATAGTTGTGGGGGAAGTCCCGCTAGTGCGATTGGCAGAGCGGTGTGTCATAGTACGAAGGCAAGTGTTAGTGGAAGGAAGTTCTTTCAGACTAGGTGTATTAGTTGGTCATATCGAAACCGTGGATACGAAGCTCGTACCCACAGGAATAGGATAGACAGAAGTGCGGCCTTGGTTATGAGGTTAATTGTTGTGAGTTCGGGGATGTTTGGGAAGTGTGAGGCCCCTAGGAATAGTACGGCTGATAGAGTATTTATTAGTAGGATGTTGGCATATTCAGCTAGGAAGAATAGGGCGAAAGGGCCTCCTGCATACTCTACGTTGAAACCTGACACGAGCTCTGACTCTCCTTCTGTTAGGTCAAAAGGTGCTCGATTTGTCTCGGCTAGTGTTGAGATATATCATATTGCGGCTAAAGGTCAAGCAGGGATAAGTAGTCAAATGCTTTCTTGGGTGGTGTTGAATGTTTGTAGGGTGTACCCCCCTGAGAGAATAATTACAGAGAGGAGAATTAGGCCTAGGCTAACCTCATATGAGATTGTTTGGGCCACAGCCCGTAAGGCTCCAATTAGTGCGTATTTTGAATTTGATGCTCAGCCTGACCCTAAAATTGAGTATACTGCAAGACTTGATAGGGCTAGCATGAAAAGAATTCCTAGGTTGAGGTCGGTTACTGGGTAGGGTAAAGGTATGGGTGCTCATAGGGTTATGGCTAGGGCCAGGGCTAATATTGGGGTGGCGAGAAATAGGAATGGAGATGATGTGGATGGGCGGACGGGCTCTTTGATGAAGAGTTTTACTCCGTCAGCGATAGGTTGGAGTAGTCCATAGGGTCCTACTACGTTAGGGCCTTTTCGTAGTTGTATATATCCTAGCACTTTTCGTTCAATTAATGTTAGGAAGGCCACTGCTAGGAGGACTGGTACTATGTAGGCTAGGGGGTTGATTAGGTGGGTTATTAGGGTGTTTAGCATAAACTGGGGAGAGGATTTGAACCTCTGGTTAAAAGGGCTTAGGCCTTTCGCAATTTACCATGCTCTGCCACCCCAGTATGTCCTTATTTCGGCTGGCTGGGGTTTTGGCTCTACCCCTTGCTTTATTTATTTGTTTTCATAAATTGGGGGTGGGGCGTGCTCTTGGTATGGGCCCCCTTTTTCCGATCCTTTCGTACTAGGAAAAGTAGCGTTTACAGATAGAAACTGACCTGGATTGCTCCGGTCTGAACTCAGATCACGTAGGACTTTAATCGTTGAACAAACGAACCCTTAATAGCGGCTGCACCATTAGGATGTCCTGATCCAACATCGAGGTCGTAAACCCCCTCGTCGATATGGACTCTGGGAGGGGATTGCGCTGTTATCCCTAGGGTAACTTGGTTCGTTGATCGGTCCTGGTGGCCGGATCATGTTTGGTCAGATGTTCTGTGGCTTAGAGATGTTTCTCTTGGTTTTAGGAGTTTGTCCCGGTCCACTTGGAGGCTTTATTTTCCTCCGCGGTCGCCCCAACCGAAGGTAAAATCTCATGTTTCACAAAGTTTTTATTTTTTATTAAGTTGCTTTACGTGGTTGAGTTTTGTACCTTAAGCTCCAAAGGGTCTTCTCGTCTTGTATTGTTATACCCGCTTCTGCACGGGTAGATCAATTTCACTGACCTGAAAAGGGAGACAGTTAAGCCCTCGTTTAGCCATTCATACAGGTCTCTATTTAAAAGACAAGTGATTGCGCTACCTTTGCACGGTCAAAATACCGCGGCCGTTGAACTTGTGGTCACTGGGCAGGCTGGACCTCCTATACTTGATTGTATTGCAGGAGGCGATGTTTTTGGTAAACAGGCGAGGCTTGTGTTTGCCGAGTTCCTTCCTTTTCTTTTAGTCTTTCCTATAGTAGCACTCCAGTGTGGGGGTAACGATTGTTTGGTTGCGGGTTCTTCTTGGGGTTTTTGTGATTCGCAATGCTCTCTTGGGTTGAGTTCGTTAGTTGCCAGTGGTTAGTCCAGTCTGGCTTACACTTGTGCTGGGAGAAGGGCGGGCCTTCTTGTTACTCATTTTAGCATAATTTTTTCCATGGGGGCATGGATTGGCCTAATAATATTCAGGGGAGTAAGATTTTTTATCGGAATAATAAACTTTTGTCTGTCTGAGCTTTAACGCTTTCTGTATAGGTGGCTGCTTTTAGGCCCACTAGAACGGAATGTTTTATGTATTATGATCTTTATCCTTCTGGTAAGGTTGTGTCCTTTGTTAAAGGGGCTGTACCCCTTTTAACTAACTCTCATGTGTTTCTCTTGATGTCTTGGTTTAGTTTGATTTGAGGTATATGAGGCTGAACTTCTATTCATTTCTTAGGCAACCAGCTATCACCAGGTTCGGTAGGTCTGTCACTTCTACCCGGAGCTCTTCCCACTCTTTTGCCACAGAGACGGGTTGGCCCTTAATAGGCTGTCTCGGGGTAGCTCACCTGGTTTCGGGGTTTCAAACTAAAGGTCTCTTTGCTTGGGTGGACTGGCTAAATCATGATGCAAAAGGTACAGGGTTTAATCTTTGCTTTTTGGTGCTTATATGGGTTATTTCATTTCTCTTTCAGCTTTCCCTTGCGGTACTGTTTCTATTGCTTTGGTTGAACCTTTTCTGTCTCCCATACTCAGGTAAAAGAATGTTTTAGTTTATGGTGTTAGGCTTGTTTTATTTATTTATATTGTTTAGTTATTTTAGTGGTTAAGCTAGCTGTTTGGCTCAGGGTGATCCAATTTGCATGGATGTCTTCTCGGTGTAAGTGAGATGCTTAACTAACTCAGCCACACCCTGGGTTTAGTCCAAGTGCACCTTCCGGTACACTTACCGTGTTACGACTTGCCTCCCCTTGTCGGTGCTGTGATATTAGGTATTTTTAGCGCATTTTGACAGGGGAGAGTGACGGGCGGTGTGTACGCGTCTCAGGGCCGGGTTCAAAAGGACACTCTATTTCCTTTTTACTACTAAATCCTCCTTCAAGCATTATTTCATAGTGCATGTTCGTAATATTCTATAGTAGAAAATGTAGCCCATTTCTTTCCACTTCATGCGCTACACCTCGACCTGACGTTCTGGGTTGTGCCCATTTTGCTTACTTTTATCCCCTTCACAGGGTAAGCTGACGACGGCGGTATATAGGCTGGGGTGGCTAGAGGTGGTGAGGTTTAACGGGGATTATCGGTTCTAGAACAGGCTCCTCTAGGGGGGTTTGAGACACCGTCAGGTCTTTTGGGTTTTAAGCTAGTGCTTGTAGTACCCTGGCGGACATTTAATTGTAGTTGAATGTCTGAGTTTACGGCTGAGCATAGTGGGGTATCTAATCCCAGTTTGTTTCTCAGCTTTCGTGGGGTCAGGTTGACTTGTTTAAAGCTACTTTCGTGTTAGGGCTTCGGACGCCTAGAAGCGTATGACGGCCAAGGGGTCATTTGGCTTTAATTTTTGTTTATCCTTAACCACCCTTTACGCCGTCGTATTATCAACTGGGGTCTCTCGTCTAACCGCGGTGGCTGGCACGAGTTTTACCGGCCCTCTTAACACTAACTGAGTCAAGTTTTCACTTATGGCTTAATATTTATCACTGCTGAATTCCCTTGGGGGTGTGGCTAGGCTAGGCGTTTTGGGCTAATGTTTGTGCCTGATGCCCGCTCCTCGTCCCCGGGCAGGGGATTGAGGGCATACTCACCGGGTTGCGGAGACTTGCATGTGTAAGTTGAGTTAGAGCTGATAGTAAGGTCGGGACCATGCCTTTGTGCATGCGGAGTTTTTTAGGACTCATCTTAGCATCTTCAGTGCTATGCTTTGGATTAAGCTACGCTAGCTGATTATAATATTAGAATATTTAGTGCCGAATTATTTTTGAGGAAATTTTTCAGAGGCTTTTGGGCAGTGTAGAAATTGCGGCGGAATAGATTAGTGCATATATATATATATATATATATATATATAATGGGATGCCAATTTTTATCTCGACTTGTTGGTTAACACGTTCTTGAGTCCTCCTTGGTTTCGGGGTTTGACAAGGATAACAGGATTTGCTGAGCGTAGGGGGGTAGGGGGGTTTGTCGCGCAAAAGCCAAAGGGGGAATATAAGGATTAGTTGAACAAGAGATGAATATGTTATGCACTTGACTTAATATTATGTAATTCTTAAATTATGTCTTAAGATAATTAATTTATAATACACATACAAGGAAAATGTTCTACCTTAAATTAACATTTATGTTTACACTTTGAGATGTCAGATGAAAGGAAACCAAAAAGAGATACGTTATGCATATAAAAGAATGCTTGGCATGGTGGGTAATGAAATTTATGTACTACACCAATAATCAAATGCCAGTATAATTATCTTATGGGGAATATCAGTTTATGTTCCTGAAATAGGAACCAGATGCCAGTAATAGTTCATATTATGTAACTCTACATTTATTGTCCCTGATTCTATCATGCATGATATACCTTTATATAAATGATTGGTGATCTCTTACTACATTATACATGTTTAATTAAATTATAGTTAATTATTCAAGGAAATATTTGATGATGGATTTTTAGGGGGATAATCTATTACTCAAGTTAAAATTAATAATATTCTGAGTTTCATATTATGCTTTATGTATACCTTAAAAGTTAGTACCTGCTTTATGGTTAAAATAATGAGTTGGTGATAATACATAGATGTATTAATACACCTATGTAAAATCATGCATATTATGTACTAAACCATAAGGTGAGGGATTACCTC